TTCATACGAATAGGGGGCAAGAAAGCTCTATGAAAAAGTGGTGGTTCAATCCGATATTGTCTAAAAACGAGTTAGAACACAGGTGTGGATTAAGTAAATCAATGGATAGCCTTGGTCCTATTGAAAATGAAAATATCAGTACAAAGGAAGACCGGAGTCTAACTGATACCGAAAAAAGCATTCCTGGTTGGAGAAATAGTGACAGTTCAAGTTACGATAATGTTGATCGTTTATTTTGTGTTATGGATATTTGGAATTTTATCTCTGATGATACTTTTTTACTTATAGATAGTAAGGGGGACAGTTATTCTATATATTTTGATATGGAAAATCAAATTTTTGAGATTGACAATGATCCTTCTTTTCAGGGTGAACTGCAAAGTTCTTTTTACAATTCTGGGAATTCAAATTATCTGGATTCTAGTTCTAAGAGTGGGGATATTTATAATGATCTTTCCATATATTATACTAAAGATAGTTGGAATAATCACATTAATAATTGCATTGAGAGTTATCTTCATTCTCAAATCCGTATTGGGAGTTCAATTCTAAGTGGTAGTGACAATCAGAGTGACAGTTGCATTTTGAGTTTCATTTTTAATGAAAGTCGAAATAGCAATGAAAATTTCAGTAAAATAACTATCGGGAATGATAGTAATTTAACTAAACCAGAAAGTTCTAATAATCTTGATGGAACTCAAAAATATAGGCATTTGTGGGTTCAATGCGAAAGTTGTTATGCATTAAATTATAAGAAATTCCTTAAGTCAAAAATGAGTATTTGTGAACAATGTGGATATCATTTGAAAATGAGTAGTTCAGATAGAATCGAACTTCTGATTGATTCGGGTACTTGGAATCCTATGGATGAAGATATGGTTTCTATAGATCCTATTGAATTTCATTCGGAAGAAGAAGCTTATCAAGATCGTATTGATTCTTATCAAAGAAAGACAGGTTTAACTGAAGCTGTTCAAACAGGTATAGGTCACCTAAATGGGATTCCTGTAGCAATCGGGGTTATGGATTTTCAGTTTATGGGGGGGAGTATGGGATCTGTAGTAGGGGAAAAAATTACTCGGTTGATTGAGTATGCTGCCAATAAATTGCTACCCCTTATTATAGTATGCGCTTCCGGAGGGGCACGCATGCAAGAAGGAAGCTTGAGCTTAATGCAAATGGCTAAAATCTCGTCTGTTTTATATGATTATCAATCCAATAAAAAGTTATTCTATGTATCAATCCTTACATCGCCTACTACTGGTGGGGTGACAGCCAGTTTTGGTATGTTGGGGGATATCATTATTGCTGAACCTAACGCCTACATTGCATTTGCGGGTAAAAGAGTAATTGAACAAACATTGAATAAAACAGTACCGGAAGGTTCACAAGCAGCTGAATTTTTATTCCATAAGGGTTTATTCGATCTAATCGTACCACGTAATCTTTTAAAAGGTGTTCTAAGTGAATTATTTCAGCTGCATTCTTTTTTTCCTTTGAATCAAAATAAAGTGGAGGATTGAGGTCAATTCTTTTATTTGTGTCAATAAGAATGGGAGTTTTTAGTTGGTGACATCCTAATTTTTTTTTCGAATAACAAAAATAATAAAAAAAGGAATAATTATTATTATTTATTATATTTCCGAGTCCTAAACCTTGATCAACAAGATAAAAGATCAACTTCTTCCTTTTTAAATTATTCAAATAAAAAAATATCATGTTCTCTTCGTACACTTACATAGCAAAAGAGATAAAAAAGATGAAGAATAATAAAGGAACGTGGATTATCATATATTATATGTAGAAAGTGAATTTTTTTTTAGTTCTACATTCCGTGTACTTATTCTATACTATAACTCATTTGATGGAATTAGAATTCTAATTAATTAATTAATATAATAACATAATAACAACAAAAAAATATAACAAACAGGTATAATTACAATTATAGTAAATCGAGGTACCCATTCTATGACAACTATGAACTTTCCTTCTATTTTTGTGCCTTTAGTAGGCCTAGTATTTCCGGTAATTGCAATGGCTTCTTTATTTCTTCATGTTCAAAAAAATAAGATTGTTTAGATCTTTTGGTCCAAATCTTATTTTTCAAGACTTAGAAGTGAATCATAACAAAGATATCATAACACAGATATATAGTTAGCAGAATGGTATCCCACATGATTTCTTTCGAACATAACTGAAAGAGCCCCTATGTATGTGACGACAGACATCTGGGCCGATTTGATTAGGATTCTTTTGATATAACTAAAAATCAAATAGAAATAATTGGATATTTAAATATAAAGTGAAACACACCTGGCATCCGAATAGTACTAGTTGATGAAAGTTACATCGGAAACAAGACAGAGTAAGGAAAGTACAATTAATTTTGGGTATTCTTTCAATTCAAATTCAATGCAACCAGATCTAGTATGAATTGGCGATCAGAACGTATATGGATAGAACTTATAACGGGATCTCGAAAAATAAGTAATTTCTGCTGGGCCTTTATCCTTTTGTTAGGTTCGTTAGGGTTCTTATTGGTTGGAATTTCCAGCTATCTTGGTAGGAATTTGATATCTTTATTTCCTCCCCAGCAAATTCTTTTTTTTCCACAAGGAATCGTAATGTCTTTCTATGGGATCGCGGGTCTCTTTATTAGCTCCTATTTGTGGTGTACAATTTTGTGGAATGTAGGTAGTGGTTATGATAGATTCGATAGAAAAGAAGGAATAGTATCTATTTTTCGTTGGGGATTTCCTGGAAAAAATCGTCGCATCTTCTTCCGATATCTTATAAAAGATATTCAGTCGATTCGAATAGAACTTAAAGAGGGAATTTATACTCGTCGTGTCCTTTATCTGGAAATAAGAGGCCAAGGAGCGATCCCTTTGACTCGTACGGATGAGAATTTGACTCCACGAGAAATTGAACAAAAAGCTGCTGAATTGGCCTATTTCTTACGTGTACCCATTGAAGTATTTTGAAAAATGAACTCAAGAATGCTTTTTGAATTTTAACTTGGAGTCAAATTAAAGAATACTCTTTTCTATTCTAAGGCATGCCTTAAGGCAAATTTCAGCAGAACCCACTCGGGTCAAAGCAAACATATAGGGAACACTCAAAGGGAGAAATCCTTTTTGTCTACAAATAACAAATAGGGGTTTGTTTTTGGATAGAAATTCACTTAATTCAATCGCATATTCATCCTTTTTTTTGTATTTGATTCTTTATTCGAAGTGGACTTTTTTCATAAAAAAAACAAAGAATAGATTTACGAATTCGATAGATTCCAATATCGAATAGTTCGTGTTTGATAGAAATAGAAATATTAGATCGCATAAAATTAAATCGACGAACGCGACGAGTTCATTACCAATTTATAGATGAAACAAAAAATGGAAAAAAAGAAAACATTTATTCCTTTTCTATATCTTGTATTTATAGTATTTTTACCCTGGTGTATCTCTCTATCATTTCAAAAAAGTCTGGATTCTTGGGTTACTAATTGGTGGAATACTAAACAATCTGAAATTTTTTTGAATAATATTCAAGAAAAAGGTTTTCTAGAAAAATTCATCGAATTAGAGGAACTCCACTTGTTGGACGAAATGATAAAGGAATACCCGGAAACATATCTACCAAAACTTCGTATAGGAATCCATAATGAAACGATTCAATTGATGAAGATGCACAACGAAGATTGTATCCATATGATTTTGCACTTTTCGACAAATTTAATCTGTTTCTTGATTCTAAGCGGTTATTCTATTCTGGGAAATAAAGAACTTATTCTGCTTAACTCTTGGGTTCAGGAATTCCTATATAACTTAAGCGACACAATAAAAGCTTTTTCTATTCTTTTATTAACTGATTTATGTATCGGATTTCATTCGCCCCATGGTTGGGAGCTAATGATTGGCTCTATCTACAAAGATTTTGGATTTGCCCATAATGATCAAATTGTATCTGGCCTTGTTTCCACTTTTCCAGTCATTCTAGATACAATTTTGAAATATTGGATTTTCCGTTATTTAAATCGTGTATCCCCGTCGCTTGTAGTGATTTATCATTCAATGAATGACTAAAAAGAAGAAACAAAGATATACGGATATAAATCCAATTCTAATTTATAAATAGAATTATATAGAATGTTTCTGGCTTTGTACCTAATCAAAGTATTCAAAATTGTACTTCCTCTTTTCTATTTCTACCCATCTAAGTCGGAAGGTTCCTCCCATATTCCAATAATATTCTGTTAGTAAATTTCAGTTTTGTTAAGTTAAAGTAAATACCAGAATCGTGGATAGGGAACTATACGGGCAACCTACCCAATTTATTGTAGAAATTTTCGGAATCAATGATTGGACCATGCAAACTATAAATACCTTTTCTTGGATAAAAGACCAGATTACTCGATCCATTTCCATATCATTCGTGATCGTGATATATATAATAACTCAGTCATCTATTTCGAATGCATATCCCATTTTCGCACAGCAAGGTTATGAAAATCCACGAGAAGCGACTGGGCGGATTGTATGTGCCAATTGCCATTTAGCTAATAAGCCCGTGGATATTGAAGTTCCGCAATCAGTCCTTCCAGATACAGTATTTGAAGCAGTTGTTCGAATTCCTTATGATATGCAATTAAAACAAGTTCTTGCTAACGGGAAAAAGGGAGGTTTGAATGTGGGAGCTGTTCTTATTTTACCTGAAGGGTTTGAATTAGCCCCACCCGACCGTATTTCTCCAGAGATGAAAGAAAAAATGGGAAATCTTTTTTTTCAGAGCTATCGCCCCAATAAAAAAAATATTCTTGTGATAGGTCCTGTTCCTGGGCAAAAATATAGTGAAATTACCTTTCCTATTCTTTCCCCGGACCCAGCCAATAATAAGGACGTTCACTTCTTAAAATATCCGATATATGTAGGTGGTAACAGGGGAAGGGGTCAGATTTATCCTGACGGAAGCAAGAGTAATAATACAGTTTATAATGC